TTCAATCAAGTAGCGTTTTTAAAATTATATTGTGAATTAATTATCAGAATCAAAGTTAAAATCAGAAGAATGAGGTTTGCGTTTTCTTTGGTGACATAAGATCTAATTGTAATAAAGAATCAAACAAAAATTGCCAATTGTTTTTACCATGTTCTTGATTAGTAATAGTAGTAATCAGACAGTAAGATAAAAGAGCGGATTGGATTCTTCTTTTCGCGAAATTAAGCAAGGTAAAATAAAACGAATTTCATGTTATCCTTTACGTATGTATAGATAATAGAAATAGAATTCAAATATATATCGAAATAGAAGGAGACGTCTTGCATTTTTATATATCTCTCGCCAACTCCCATTTTTACTAAAAATGGAGTCGGATTCTAACGAAAATCTTTCGGAAATTTGTAAGAAACTTTTTCTTTTTCATTTCGTTCTACATTACTTGCACTTATTATATACTCACTTATAGTTATAGTATAATTATTATAAGATATCTTTATAACACTATTAATAATAACAGGTACAAATATTTAATCGAGGTACCCATCCTATGACAACTCTTAACTTACCCTCTATTTTTGTGCCTTTGGTGGGTCTAGTATTTCCAGCAATTGCAATGGCTTCTTTATCTCTTCATGTTCAAAAAAACAAAAAGACGTGGGTGGCAGTTAGAAAGGTTCTTACAATGTTCGTTCAATCAAGCAGCATTCTTCTTTTTCTTAACTTAAGGAGCCCTCCTCCCTCGCTTTTAGCCTATGAACGAAACAACACAACAAACATGATGAAATGAAGAAGAATGAACGGGAGGGTGATTTATCAGAGGAATGATTCTCGCTTAGCGCTTGTGCTAAGGTTTCTTATTTGGCTTAGGGTTTGCAACAGGACTTGAAGGGCGAACCACCGAACGAGCTTTCCTTCTCCAGACTTTTCTCTTGTGATGGTTGATCAATGGCCTTCTTCTTATTACAAACACTCTGATCTACGACCAACCTCGCTTTTGTTCAATTATAAATAAATAACCACTTTAATGAAGATTTGTAGCATCATTCAAGTAAATACAGATTGAGATCGTAGAAACATGAGCTTGTGATATAGCTACACCTAATTCCGGACCGGTTAATGCAAGAACTATAAATAAAGGACCAGGATCTCCTATGAAATAGAAAAGATCATTCATACATAGCATAGTCCAAGCGGACCCACTTAAAATCTTTACTGAACTATGACCGGCCATCATATTAGCAAATAAACGTATTCCTGAGCTTAATGCGCGAAAACAATGAGGGATTAGCTCAAGGAGTACTAAAAAAGGTGCTAACGGCAGTGGGACTCCTACGGGTAATGAGAAGCTTAAAAAATGAAGCCCATTTCTTTGAAATGCCACTATAGTAATGCCAATAAAAATAGAAAATGAAAGACCCAAAGTAACGAGAAAATGACTTGTAACAGTGAAGCTATAAGGTATCATACCTTGGGGATTACGAAATAACAAAAAAGTAAAAGTGACCGAGATGCGAGGGGAAAACTTTTGTTTAACATTTCCGGAAAGACCACCTATTTGTTCGTTTACCGGGTTCGGCACGAAATCATGAATAAGCTCTACCAAGGATTGCCAAGCATTTGGTACTGAGTTTCCTCCTCCGTTTTTAGTAACAAAATGAACCAGAAGTAGGACCAAACTGAGAGTTAGCAGCATAGACAAAGATGGATTTGTGAATGAGAAATACAAGTTTCCTATATGAATAGGAATCAATGGGAGAATGGCAAATTGCTCAAGTGGGCTGTTGGGCGTAATCGTAAGAAACACTTTTTATTTCATCCCTGTAGTTCCGCGCTTTCTCTTAAAAGAAAGAGACTTTTTAGAAAATATCAGATTGGGTTATCCAACCAGCGTGGAAAAGATGTAAACTGGAGCGCTAGCGTGACTTACGGGTCAAATCCACTCTTACGAGGCTAGAGACTTGGCTTCTTGTATCTTTCTTGTAACCAGCAGGAATGATTCTCGCTTAGCGCTTGTGCTCAGGAAGCAATAAGTCAGCCAAAGAAGCTGGGCAGTCACAGGCCGCAATAGCTGTCCGTTGCTTTTTAGTTAAACCTTCCGATGAGCTATCCTACAGGAGAAGGGACCAAGAGCAGGCCAGACAGACCTATGGGAGAATGGCAAATCATGGATCTATCCGTTGTTTGTTCTTGATTCCTTCTCTTGAGCGGGTAGGTCGGATAGGTAATGCTACTTTACTTTTGATTATATATGATAAATCTTGTTGTTTCAAACAGAGAGGTGAGGCAAAGGGTGGATCGATGTAATTGAGAAGGTTGGTCGTAGATCATAGTTGTAACGTAGATCATAGTTGTAAAGAAAGAGCTCAATCGGTCATAGCTCCACCACTCACAAAAACAACTAACCAATGTCATATTCCGAATCAAGGCGGCGAGCTTGTTGAGACCCACTAGTTATAGAAGACAGGTCTGCAATTCTTCTCCCATCCCCGCAAGAAAGAGA